GGGGTTATAGTCGACGTCGATTCATACTTTTTAACGCCGCTAATTCAAAACCGAACATGAAACTTTGGGGTCATTCGGCTCCTTTATGGACGATGGATAGATTCCCAGATAGAAGCCGCAAGCAAAATAACAAAATTCGATCCATAACATCTATGTCGGCTTTTTTTGTCTGAATGAATTCAAAACAATTTGCTTTCTAGATGATCCCTCTAGAAGAGGGGGATTCTAACAATCCCCATTTTTCTAGTTACTTCGTTCTCTATTTCTATTTGAGAGAATCCTTAGGAAAAGTTTTTTGTTTCCCCCGAGCTAAAATAATAAAAAAAAATAGAATATAAATATGTTGATGTCTTTAGTAAACTAAAGTTATCATTTAATAGCTATTTTGCTTCAATCGAACCTATAAAAAACCAAATTTGAAGATTTAGTTACGGCTCGAATTAGACTTTTCTATCTTTATCCATGGATCGTTTACTTAGACTTAAAAAATTGGAAGTATGGGTCCAATTCAAAAACAAAATTATGTTTCGCAATTTAATAATCCAAAATTTCAACTTTGAATTGACCCTTGGATACAAATTACGAGAACGGATATTTTTTCCCGAATCTTTTTATTTTCATTTTAGGGTGAAAGGATTCAACTTTAATCCTTTTAAGAAATAAAGTTTTTGATTGGAATATCAATGAAAATGAAGGACCCCTTAATTATTAAGGGGATTACTTGAACGAATCACACTTTTACCACTAAACTATACCCGCTACAATGGGATTATTGTATAAAAGGGTCTTTTTGTCGAACAAGAAAATCGGATGTAATCAAGATAGAACAGAAATTAAAAATAATCATGAAATGAAAATTCAAAATTGTAACGTTGACGTCTTTGTCAGGAGTCCTAATGCAATTAGGAAAGGAGGAGTTATTTCGGTTAAATAACTAAATTGAAAAATTCATAAAAAAAACTCTTTTATTTTTTATTGGACGAATTTTGACATATATGGCTCAACAAAACAACTTAAGTCATAAGACAAAAACAAGCGGATTGTGAAAAAATCCCTAGTTCTTTTTTCCTTTTTTTTTTTCAGTATTTTTTCCAGTAAAAGTCAAAGAAATGGAAATAAAAAAAAAAAAAAGAAATGAAAGAATAATAAGAAATGGCACTTTGATTCTAATTCTCTATCATCATAGGAATGGAAATAGTACTTCTTTTTCTTGTTCTTTGAATACAATAACAAGTATTTCATTTTTGGGTTTTCAAATCAAATCCAAATAAAAAATTTTGGTTTATGTTATGGTTCGCATTTTTTCTATGGTTGGCGGTATGTTTCATTAGAACAAAAAAAGTGCCCGGCTGGATACTGACCAGGCCAGGCCGTTGAAGTGGAAATAAAAAGGGCCCCGTTTAACGAAATTAAAGAGATATTCTTTTCTTTCGTTTTTTCTATTTTATCTCTTTTGAATGCTCCCTGTCTTTGAATTTTCTATAAATGATAGAAATGGAATTGCTGATACAGTGCGATCTATTTATATAATAGAATACACAAGACAATAATAAAAATATTCTATAAGCTATATTTTCTATGAGCTATATAATCAAATTACTTTCTATATTCTCGAGAATATCGAGAATATAGAAAGTAAAGATATAAAAGAAAGTAAAGGCGGCTTTTTTCAAGCATTATTTTTTGTGTAATGTAACCTTTTTTCAAGCATTATTTTTTGTGTAATGTAACATAGTAATTATTATTTTTTTTTTTTTTCAATTAGGAGAGATGGCTGAGTGGATTAAAGCGTCGGATTGCTAATCCGGTGTACGAGTTATTCGTACCGAGGGTTCGAATCCCTCTCTTTCCGTTTCGGTTGATCGCTTCGTATCTTTTTTAGCGCACACTTTCCTTTTTTTAATAGGAACAGGTGTGGAATTGAGAAAACCCTAAGAACATTTAGACGACTAAAGCAAGCAACCCCTTCTTTTTTTTTATTCTTCGCGTCCGGGATTACGCCCTGGATCATTAGACAGGAATCCGAAGATGAAGAGAGAAACAAAGAATATCACTACGGTGTAAACAAAGAGTTTGAGAGTAAGCATTATACAATCTCCAAATAATTTTTTGGGGTAAAAGGAAAAAAATAGATTCTATATTTTTATACGACATATCCGATTTTGACATCAAGAAATGAGGTTTTTTTTAGAATTTCGATTCTATAAATAGAAAAGGGTTTTTAGAAATTAACACAATCCGAATTCAACATTGTGGTTGGCTCTAATATGGTTTCAGTGAAAAAGGATTATAATCAACAAATAACAAAAAGAGGGATCAAAATAGATCGTGGCTCCCCAAGAATTTCACTTTTAAATTGAGGTGAGGGTTCGTTCATATTGTAAGACTCATCTGATCTTCTCAATTGTTAGAATTTTTTCTCTAACTCGGATAAATCATGAAATTTTCTAGCCCAATATTAAAGGTTTCATCGAAAACTTACAGCAGCTTGCCAAACAAAGGCTAAGAGAAAAAAAAGAACAGGTATCACTGGCATAACATCTACAATTGGATTCAAAAAAGCGTAGGCCTCGGGCAATTTGGCGAATAAAAAACTACTCGAATAAAGGGCAGAATTAAGACAGATATACATTAAACGAAAGATATTAAGCATAACAAACCTTTTTTTTTGGAGAGAATTGGATTTTGATTGAGCTATTAATATCTTATTGATATAAGATAAAAAGGAAGAAAAGAAAGTAAGGTAGACAATAAAAATACTTCTTGGAACCGAACCAATCAAAACCAAAATCCTTCTATTCTCGTGTACGAATTGAAGAAATCATACTTTCATACAATATCTTAATTGAATTCTATGTAATGATCAATAAATTAAAAGTTTTATTTTACACTTCCGTGTGTCACAATCCTAAACTAAAACAATAATAGAATTTTAAGGCTTGGGCTGGAATTGACAAATAACCAATACCAATAATACTGTTTATTAGTACCAATAGAAATTGAAATGGGGCGTCGCCAAGTGGTAAGGCAACGGGTTTTGGTCCCGGTATTCGGAGGTTCGAATCCTTCCGTCCCAGGCCGGACAGAATCTAAAAATTTAGAAGGAAACAATGACTTAATCTGGGCCTTTTTGTCTTTATATCTATAAAAAATAGTTTAGCATCCCGTAAAATAAGATCTTTTTTTTTTAGGATTCAGCATCCCCCCAGAAAGAATTCGGGGTGGGGGTAGATAAGAGTTAGGGAGCACTGAAAGATACCGATTGGAATATCCGTGTCGGTCCAAATCTCAGTAACCAATAATCCATGTTCCACATAGAATGGATTTTCTTTGACCTTAACCTAAAAATTGAAGGTATTTTGTCTTGGGTTTTATTTAATGATTAAATGAATATTTATTTAATGATTAAATGAATAATTGTAAATCTCGGGAATAACAATTGAGACGGGGGTGATTCATATAGTCTATTTCCATTTTACATTATTTTCAATTTGGGGAACGATTATTGAATCGGAAGCCCAGACAAAAAACGACTCAAATTTTTAGGAAAGGCTTATATGCATGGATTGCTATCCTTCAATTTCAGAGATAATGATAATCTTCTTTCACTTTTTTAAGATTTGTGAGACCTTACCTTACTATTAAATAATTAACATACAATATACATAATTACTTCCAACGAAAATTGTTCAGTCTAATCTGATAGATACGGAAATCGCCCTTTTTTTATTCTGATTTGATCTTTCATTTCGGGATTCCGGATGAAAGACTAACAACCTAAATATTCCCTCCATCTACAAGGAAAAAGACTGTGTATAGACTTAAGCAATGACTATTCATGATTCCATAATGGAATCAATTACATACCAGTTCCAAACTAGAGAAATGTTATGGTAAAACTTCGTTTGAAACGATGTGGTAGAAAGCAACGTGCGACTTGAAGGACATGATCCGTTGTGGATTTGCATCCACCATTTTGATTTTATATGAATGGGCTCTTGGCTCGACATTCTTTTTTCTGTTCTATTAGAAACCTCACCCTTTTGTGGGTGGTAATGTAACTAGGACAGGATGGAGCTCGAGTAAAAGAATTTCTTCATTTCTCGGGGGCAAGGATCTAGGGTTAATACCAATCAATAAGTTGGAAAAAACTTCGTAAGTAAATTTTGATATAGAAATTAAAAGGATCTGATTCGAGCAATTTTAAAATCCAAAACAAAAGCAAAGGGAATTTTTGTTGGAATTGGGAAAACTCTTTCCATCAAAAGTGTATCCCGTAGGAATCAATTGTTCGTATGATTCTTTGATAGAAAGAAATAAAAGGGGGGTGTGTTGCTGCCTTTTTTTTTTTCAAAATTGAAAACTAAAAAAACTTTAAAGATCACCGAAGTAATGTCTAAACCCAATGATTTAAAGAAAAGATAAAGGATCCTGGAACAAGGAAATACCATTTTCAATTGTCTCAACAATTCGATCAGAATGAAAAATAAAAAAATAGATTCGATTCGAAACGAGACAAACAAAAAAGGAAAGTGGCTTGAGACCGCTCAAAAAGGAACTGAAATGCCTAAGGATTTTTGTTTGGGCTTTGAAACTTATCCAACTTGAGTTATGAGAGTACGGATGCTTTTCTTTTTTCTTTTATAAAAAAGAAAAAGAAGGACTTAAATCTCTAATTGATTTGATTATTTTATAGAGCTATTTTTGATTCTAATTTTATACATAGACATAACTGTCACTTATAACCATTTTTTTCTCGAGCCGTACGAGGAGAAAACTTCTTATACGTTTCTAGGGGGGATATTCTTCATCTATATCTATCCCAATGAGCCGTTTATCGAATCGTTGCAATTGATGGTCGATCCCGAAGAGAAGGAAGAGATCTTCGGAAAGTGGGTTTTTATGATCCGATAAATAACCAAACCCATTTAAATGTTCCTGCTATTCTATATTTCCTTGACAAGGGCGCCCAACCTACAGGAACCGTTCATGATATTTCAAAGAAAGCGGGGGTTTTTACAGAACTTAGTCTTAATAAAATGAAATTCTATTAAGGAATAGAACAAAAAAGAGGGTGTGGGGGAGTCTTATATAGTTTTGTAGAATTTTTTCTTTCCTATTTTACTATCCCCCCTTTTTGTTCTATTCACACCTCTTTCTTTTTGGTTTTTTTTTTTCAAGTATTTATCTAAAAAAGTCTTCCTAAAGTTTTTTATTTATCTAATTCTTTAGATATTCTTTATTAATTTCGATATTTATTATACCTTTTTATTAATATATATAATTATATTTGTTATTTTGATTTTACTTTAATTTTTAATTTAATAAATAAACAATTCACTCTAATTCACTCTTTTTGTTTTCGTCATTTTATTTATTTTGTATTTTTGCAATCTTGATATTCAATGCCATGTTGACAATAGTGTATTGAACAAATATAATTTGGTCGTGGAGAAACGGACTCAGTTATCTCCGTCCTATAGGTTTTTTTCTTTTTATGTTCAGAATCAATTAGAAATTTTTTTTTGAGTTCTTGCTAGTTTAATATTGTGATTCCGTTGTGAAATTTAATTTCGTTTATTTCTTTTTATTCCGATTCTATCTACCCATTCAATTCTTTGGGTTGCTAACTCAATGGTAGAGTACTCGGCTTTTAAGTACGGCTAGCATCTTTTACACATTTCTATGAAGCAAAGATTCGTCCAAATCTTCGGGAGAGTTTGTAAGACTACGACTGATCCTGAAAGGAATGAATGGAAAAAACAGCATGTCGTATCAATGGATAATTATGAGAATATTTTATTCTTTTTCAATCGAAACAAAACCAAGTTTGAATTCTTGGCGCGGAACAAAAGAAATTGAATGGGTTGAGTGAATAAATGGATAGAGCCCTAGGGTTCCAATTAGAGGGAAACAAAAAGTAACGAGCTTCGTTTCTTAATTTGAATGATTATCCGATCTAATTAAACGTTAAAAAGATATTAGTTCCTAACGCGGGGAAAGGCTTTCCCATGAGTGAATTATTGATTTATTTAATGAGTCCTAAGTATTCGTGAATCCCTATTATGGGTTGTAGATGAATGTGTAGAAGAAGCAGTATATTGATAAAGGAAAATAGTTGTTTTTTTCCAAATCAAAAGAGCGATTGGAGTGAAAAAATAAAGGGTTTCTAACCACTTTGTTATAGTATAACAAACATAAACCAAGTAAATTAACTGCAAATGGGAGGATAGAGAATCCGTTGATGAGTCGACCCATTTTCAAGGTATCTACTTTTTTTACTACAATACTTTGTTTTCACCGTATCGCACTATGTATCCTTTGATCGCCCACTAACTTCCTTACCCTTATTCCTTTGCTTTTAATCGAATTTCAAATGAAGGAATTTCAAGTCTATTTAGAACTAGATAGATCTGAACAACGCGACTTGCTATACCCGCTTCTTTTTCGGGAGTATATTTATGCACTTGCTCATGATCATGGTTTAAATAGCTCGACGATTTCATTGGAAAGTGGGGGTTATGACAAAAAATCTAGTTCACTGAGTGTGAAACGGTTAATTACGCGAATGTATCAACCGATTAATTTGAGTATTGCTACTAATGAGTCTAACCAAAATCCAATTTTTTGGCACAACAATAAGTTGGATTCTCAAATTATATCAGAGGGATTTGCTGTTGTGGTGGAAATTCCATTTTCCCTACGGTTGGTAGCTTTTTTAGAAGGGAAAGAAATTGAAAAATCTCATAATTTTCAATCAATTCATTCAATATTTCCTTTTTTCGAGGACAAATTGTTATATTTAAATTATGTGTTAGATGTACTACTACCCCACCCCATTTGTCCCGAAATCTTGGTTCAACTCCTTCGATACTGGGTAAAGGATGCCTCTTCGTTATATTTATTACGGTTCTTTCTCCACGAGTATTTTAATGCGAATAGTCTTATTACTCCAAAGAACTCTATTTCTGTTTTTTTAAAAAGTAATCCAAGATTGTTATTGTTTCTATATAATTTTCATGTATATGAATATGAATCCATCCTCTTTTTTCTCTGTAACCAATCCTCTCATTTACGATCAACATCTTCTCGAGTCCTCGTTGAGCGAATGTATTTCTATGGAAAAGTCGAACATCTTGTTGAAGTCTTTGCTAAAGATTTTCAGGACATCTTATGGTTGTTCAAGGATCCTTTCATGCATTATGTTAGATATCAAGGAAAATCCATTCTGGCTTCAAAGGATACGCCTCTTCTGATGAATAAATGGAAATATTACCTTGCCCGTTTATGGCAATGGCATTTTTACGTGTCGGCTCAACCAGGAAAGGTTCATCTAAACCACTTAGCCAAGTACTCTATCAACCTTCTGGGCTATCTTTCCGGTGTGCCATTCAATTCTTTGGTGGTACGGAGTCAAATGCTAGAAAATTCATTTCTAATAGGAAATTCTATGAAGAAGGTCGATACGACCGTTCCAATTATTTATCTGATTGAATCTTT